CACTCCATGTTCTGAGAAGTATTTACCATCCGGAAAGAGGAAAAAACGGAGTCTTTGTCTAAATAAATGCGTTGAGAAAGGGCAGATGTATAGAACCTTTCAACGAGATAGTGCTTTTTCAAATCTCTCAAAATGGAATCTGTTCCAAACATATATGCCATGGTTCCTTACTTCGACAGGGTGCAAATATCTCAATTTCACCCTTTTAGATACTCTTTCAGACCCATTGCCGATACTGAGTAGTAGTCAAAAATTTGTATCCATTTTTCATGATATGATGCATGGATCAGATATATCACGGCCAATTCCTCATAAGATTCTTCCACAATGGACTCTGATAAGTGAGATTTCGAGTCAATGTTTACAGAATCTTCTTCTGTCCGAAGAAATGATTCATCGAAATAATGAGTCACCCGTTCCATTGATATGGGCACATCTGAGATCAACAAATGCTCGGGAGTTCCTCTATTCCATCTTTTTCCTTCTTCTTGTTGCTGGATATCTCGTTCGTATACATCTTCTCTTTGTTTCCCGAGCCTCTAGTGAGTTACAGACAGAGTTAGAAAAGATCAAATCTTTGATGATTCCATCATACATGATGGAATTTCGAAAACTTCTGGATAGGTATCCTACATCTGAACTGAATCCTTTCTGGTTAAAGAATCTCTTTCTAGTTGTTCTGGAACAATTAGGAGATTCTCTGGAAGAAATACGGGGTTCTGCTTCTGGTGGCAACATGCTATTGGGTGGTGGTCCCGCTTATGGGGTCAAATCAATACGTTCTAAGAAGAAATATTGGAAGATCAATCTCATCGATCTTGTAAGTATCATACCAAATCCCATCAATCGAATCATTTTTTCGAGAAATACGAGACATCTAAGTCGTACAAGTAAAGAGATCTATTCATTGATAAGAAAAAGAAAAAACGTGAACGGTGATTGGATTGATGAGAAAATAGAATTCTGGGTCGCGAACAGTGATTCGATTGATGATGAAGAAAGAGAATTCTTGGTTCAGTTCTCCACCTTAACGACAGAAAAAAGGATTGATCAAATTCTATTGAGTCTGACTCATAGTGATCATTTATCAAAGAATGACTCTGGTTATCAAATGATTGAACAACCGGGATCAATTTCCTTACGATACTTAGTTGACATTCATCAAAAGGATCTAATGAATTATGAGTTCAATAGATCCTGTTTAGCAGAAAGACGGATATTCCTTGCTCATTATCAGACAATCACTTATTCACAAGCCTCGTGTGGGGCTAATAGTTTTCATTCCCCATCTCCTCATGGAAAACCCTTTTCGCTCCGCTTAGCCCTATCCCCTTCTAGAGGTATTTTAGTGATAGGTTCTATAGGAACTGGACGATCCTGTTTGGTCAAATACCTAGCGACAAACTCCTATGTTCCTTTCATTACGGTATTTCCGAACAAGTTCCTGGATGACAAGCCTAAAGGTTATCTTATTGATGATATCGATATTGATGATAGTGACGATATTGATGATAGTGATGATGACCTTGATATTGATACGGAGCTGCTAACTATGACGAATGCGCTAACTATGTATATGACGCCGAAAATAGACCTATTTGATATCACCCTTCAATTCGAATTAGCAAAAGCAATGTCTCCTTGCATAATATGGATTCCAAACATTCATGATCTGCATGTGAATGAGTCGAATTACTTATCCCTCGGTCTATTAGAGAACTATCTCTCCAGGGATTGTGAAAGATGTTACACTGGAAAGATTCTTGTTATTGCTTCGACTCATATTCCCCAAAAAGTGGATCCCGCTCTAATAGCTCCGAATAAATTAAATACATGCATTAAGATACGAAGGCTTCTTCTTCCACAACAACGAAAGCACTTTTTCATTCTTTCATATACTAGGGGATTTCACTTGGAAAAGAAGATGTTCCATACTAAAGGATTCGGGTCCATAACCATGGGTTCCAATGCGCGAGATCTTGTAGCACTTATCAATGAGGCCCTATCAATTAGTATTACACAGAAGAAATCCATTATAGAAACTAATACAATTAGATCAGCTCTTCATAGAAAAACTTGGGATTTTCGATCCCAGATAAGATCGGTTCAGGATCATGGGATCCTTTTCTATCAGATAGGAAGGGCTGTTACACAAAATGTACTTCTAAGTAATTGCCCCATAGATCCTATATCTATCTATATGAAGAAGAAATCATGTGAGGGAGGGGATTCTTATTTGTACAAATGGTACTTCGAACTTGGAACGAGCATGAAGAAATTCACGATACTTCTTTATCTTTTGAGTTGTTCTGCCGGATCGGTCGCTCAAGATCTTTGGTCTTCATCCAGACACGATGAAAAAAATTGGATCACTTCTTATGGATTCGTTGAGAATGATTCTGATCTAGTTCATGGCCTATTACTATTATTACTATTAGAAGTAGAAGGCACTCTGGCTCTGGCGGGATCCTCACGGACAGAAAAATATTGCAGTCAGTTT